TCTCATATCTAGATATATTTATATAGATATACAAGATAAAAAAAACATAACCAAATAAACAATTCAAATGCTTCTATTGTTTGCTCTTGTTTGTTGTGTTGGATCCACAATTAATCTTATGGATCTTTAGGATTGGTGTATTCTTTAAATCCCTTAGTTTCGGATCATGAATGGAGTCAAGTATCACAACCCCTTCTACCCATCCTGTATATTGTCCTTTTCGTTCCGTGTTGGAATAGACGAGATTTTACGAAAAAAGTTATTGATAAAAGAGAACAAATATTTCTTTTTTTTCGAGGCGAATTTGACACAAGATGAAGGAAGGAAATCGCTATTTCAATTTCAAATAAAAAAAAATAATTTAGAATATTCTATAATAAAAAAGAGTTCCATCATATATAACTATAGTTATAGTGAAGTAATACTCCGGGTTCTCACAAAACAAAAGAAAATCCTTTTTTTCAATACTCATTCCTTATTTTATAAGTTAATGATCTAGTGATTGGATCTCTATGCTTATTCCAATAGAAAATGAAATATTCAAATGATTTTTCATCGAATGACTATTCATCTATTGTATTTTCACGTAAATAGGGGTAAGAAAGTTCTATGGAAAAATGGTGGTTCAATTCGATGTTGTATAAAGGAAAATTAGAATACAGGTGTGGGCTAAGTAAATCAATTGATAGGTTTGGTAATCCTATTGAAAAAACCAGTGTAAGTGAAGATCCGGTTAGAAACGATACGGATAAAAAGATTCATAGTTGGAGTGAAAGTTCTAGTTACAGTAATGCTACTCATTTAGTGGGCGTCAGGGACGTTCGTAATTTTATCTCTGATGACACCTTTTTAGTTAGAGATAGTAATAGGAATATTTATTCCATATATTTTGATATTACTAATCAAATTTTTGAGATTGACAATGATCCTTCTTTACTGAGTGAACGAGAAAGTTCTTTTTTTAGTTATCGGACTTATGCTTATCTGAAGAATGGATCTAAGAATGATGATCCGCCCTGTGATCGTTCCATGTATGATACTAAATACAGTTGGAATAATCACATTACTAGTTGCATTAACTCTTATCTTGGTTCTCAAATCTGTATTGAGAGTTCCATTTTAAGTAGTAGTGACAATTCCAGTGACAGTTACATTTCTAGTTACATTTATGGTGAAAGTAGAAATAGTAATGAAAGGGGGAGCTCCAGTATAAGAACTAGCAGGAATGGTATTGATTTCACTCGAAGAGAAAATTCTACTGATTTCGATTTGACTCAAAAATATAGTCATTTGTGGGTTCAATGCGAAAATTGTTATGGATTAAATTATAAGAAACTTTTGAAGTCCAAAATGAATATTTGTGACCAATGCGGATATCATTTGAAAATGAGTAGTTCAGATCGAATCGAACTTTCGATTGATCCAGGTACTTGGGATCCTATGGATGAAGACATGGTTTCTCTGGATCCTATTGAATTTCATTCGGAGGAGGAACCTTATAAAGATCGTATTGATTCTTATCAAAGAAAGACAGGATTAACCGATGCTGTTCAAACAGGCACAGGTCGACTAAACGGTATTCCCATAGCAATTGGAGTTATGGATTTTCAGTTTATGGGGGGTAGTATGGGATCCGTAGTAGGCGAGAAAATCACCCGTTTGATCGAGTATGCTACCAATAAATTTTTACCTCTGATTCTAGTGTGTGCTTCCGGAGGAGCACGTATGCAAGAAGGAAGCTTGAGCTTGATGCAAATGGCTAAAATATCTGCTGCTTTATATGATTATCAATCCTATAAAAAGTTATTCTATGTATCAATCCTTACATCTCCTACTACTGGTGGGGTAACGGCTAGTTTTGGGATGTTGGGGGATATTATTATTGCCGAACCTAATGCTTACATTGCATTCGCAGGTAAAAGAGTAATTGAACAAACATTGAATAAGATAGTACCTGAAGGTTCACAAGCGGCTGAATATTTATTCCATAAGGGCTTATTCGATCCAATCGTACCACGTAATCCTTTAAAGGGTGTTCTGAGTGAGTTATTTAAGCTTCACGCTTTTTTTCCTTTGAATTAAAATTCACTTATTAAGTTAAGTGGAGCCTTAAGTCAAATTATTTTTATTTTATTTAGTTACATTTTTGTATTTGTAGCGAACAATTAGGTAGTTTATCGGAATCAAAGTAAAAATTCTAAAGAAGACTTTCTTTTTTCTTTGGTGACATAATCATAATATTTAATTGTAAATTGTAGAAAGAATCGTGCGGATAATTCTTTTTTTTTCTACCGATATTCCTGATTATTAATTAGGAAACCTCTAGCAACAAGATAAAAAAAAAGGTTCCTTCTTCAAAATTCAAATTGGGCAAGGCAAATAAAAGAAACCGAAGGTCATCTTTCCTTCTTGCTTTGTATGTATAGTATATATAATTCAAATATAGAAAAGATAGATATAGAGTATCTTTTCTTTCTACTATATCTTCCGAGAATCTCTATTTTTACTAAGAATCCTGTTGTTGGATTGAATTCTAACGAATCCTTCGTGAATTTGTAAGAAACTCTTTCTTTTTTATTTATTAAATAAAATAAAAATTCGAATTGAATTCGAATTTGAAGACAAGAATAGAATAGATTATCATACGTATATTTCTATATTTCATGTAGAAAGATAAAGAAGAATAAGTCTCATTTATTTAATTATCCATTCCTTACACTTATTATTTAATATATATAGTCACTTCGATATACTCAATATAATTATATACGAATTATAATTATTCTAAGATATCTTTCTAACAATAACAGGTACAAATATTAAATCGAGGTACCCATTCTATGATAATTTTTAACAACTTACCCTCTTTCTTTGTGCCTTTAGTGGGCCTAGTATTTCCGGCAATTGCAATGGCTTCTTTATCTCTTCATGTTCAAAAAAACAAGATTTTTTAGATTCGATAGGTGCAAATCTTATCTATTTTTTTTCAAGACTTAGATATAGATAACACAGATATCTATTTAGTAGAATATGGCAGTTTCCTCCGAACATAGCTTTTATGTATGCGTAAATATATGGGTAAATAAATTATAGCAATTTTCAAATAGATCGGAATCGAGGTGGATGTAGGAAATGGAAAGTCAATGTATCTATATGTGGATATCTATAGGAGATCATATAAAAGGGATATTCTTATTTTAGACCTAACCAATTTGATCTAACCAATTGGATCTAACCAATTAGATGAATTACTCCTAAAGGCTTACATTCGAATGACACTAGTTGATGAGAGTTACTTCGGAAACAAAAAAAACGAAAGTCAAATTCATTTGGACTATTTTCTCAATTCCAATAAAATGCAACTGGATCTAGTATGAGTTGTCGATCAGAACATATATGGATAGAACTTATAGTGGGGTCTCGAAAAATAAGTAATTTCTGCTGGGCCTTTATCCTTTTTTTAGGTTCACTAGGATTCGTATTAGTTGGATCTTCCAGTTATCTCGGTAAGAATTTGATATCTTTAGTTCCGTCTCAACAAATTCTTTTTTTTCCACAAGGGATCGTGATGTCTTTCTACGGTATCGCAGGTCTCTTTATTAGTTCCTATTTGTGGTGCACAATCTCGTGGAATGTAGGTAGTGGCTATGATCGATTCGATAGAAAAGAAGGAATAGTGTGTATTTTTCGTTGGGGATTTCCTGGAAAAAATCGTCGCATCTTTCTACGATTTCGTATGAAAGATATTCAGTCCATCCGAATCGAAGTTAAAGAGGGTATTTATGCTCGTCGTGTCCTTTATATGGAAATCAAAGGACAGGGGGCCGTTCCCTTGACGCGTACTGATGAGAATTTGACTCCGCGTGAAATTGAGCAAAAAGCCGCCGAATTGGCCTATTTCTTGCGCGTACCGATTGAAGTATTTTGAAATGAACTTGAACTGAAGAATAAATTCTTTCCCAGCGGCAGGGAAAAAATTCAAGAATTCTCTGTTCTTTCTTCAGCATAGCATAGCTTAATAAAATTTTTTCAGAACGTTCATTCGAGCCAAAGTATGCGTATATGGAACATCCATAAAACGAAATTTTTTTTGTATGCATAAAAAAGAATTTATGCGTATGGAAATCCACTCAACTCAATTTAGTAAAAAACAAGTAAAAGTAACAAATCGAAATAAAATAATAGATTCATCTCGTATATCAAAACATTTCGGAATAAAGGATTTCTCTTTTTATTTTCAATATGAATTGATAGGTTAGATACAAATAGATCATATCTTGGAAATTCTCTCTCCTTTCTTTTGTCAATCGACTTTTCTTTTTTTTTTATCTTTTCTTTTGTTTTTCTTAATGATCAAAGGCAAAAGATTGCTTGGATCTCTTATAAGGATAACTTTTCTGTCTTGTTTTGCCACTCATTTTTGATCATTACATTAGGTTTTGAATACATTAGGTTTTGAATTTATGATCGGTAGATCACAATATTCTTAATAAATCTCTCTCCATTTTTCCTGGACTAGAACTGTGGGGTAGCCGGCCATTTTTTTTTTTCGAAAGATTTTCTTTTTTGATAGAAAAGACAAAGGGAGTTCTTTTGGCTTAAAATCCGAATAATATTCATTACTTGCTTGAAATAATATTCATTACTTGCTTGAATTGGTTCTTTCAAGCATTTATCGAAAAGGGCTTCGAATTTGATCAATTCAATTGAGGTATCTGGAAACAAGATTTTTTCTTATTTCTTCATTTGAAACGGGCTCTTATTCTATTTCTGTATTCTTTCGAAATTCAAGGACTAACTACTGAATCACAAATAAAAAAACAGGGAATAGATTAATAGGTCCGATGCCCTGTAATAGAACTTAGGGTTAATAGAAATAGTAGATCACATAGATTCAACAAATGAGGTGGGTTCATTAACAATTCAAAGATGAAAAAATGGTAAAAAAGAAAGCATTTCTTCCTCTTCTATATCTTACATCTATAGTATTTTTGCCCTGGTGGATCTCTCTCTCATTTAATAAAAGTCTTGAATTTTGGATTACTAATTGGTGGAATACTAGGCAATCCGAAACTTTTTTGACTGATATTCAAGAAAAGAGTATTCTAGAAAAATTCATAGAATTGGAAGAACTCTTACTCTTGGACGAAATGATAAAAGAATACCCGGAAACACATCTACAAACACTTCGTATAGGAATCCACAAAGAAACGATCCAATTGATCAAGATGCACAATGAGGATCATATCCATATGATTTTGCACTTATCGACAAATATAACCTCTTTCGTTATTTTAAGTGGTTATTCTATTCTGGGTAATGAAGAACTTGCTATTCTTAACTCTTGGGTTCAAGAATTCCTATATAACTTAAGTGACACAATAAAAGCTTTTTCTATTCTTTTATTAACTGATTTATGTATCGGATTCCATTCGCCCCATGGTTGGGAACTAATGATTGGCTATGTCTACAAAGATTTTGGATTTGCTCACAACGATCAAATTATATCGGGTCTTGTTTCTACTTTTCCAGTCATTCTGGATACAATTTTTAAATATTGGATCTTCCGTTATTTAAATCGTATATCTCCATCACTTGTAGTGATTTATCATTCAATGAATGACTGATCTAACTAGAATATTTGTTACTTTGTAACATAAGGTACATAAGCAAAGCATTTCCATTTTAAGACGTACTTACTCTTTCTACCCTACAGGGATTTCTCCTACTCCTTATATTCCAGTAAAATGATTTCAATAAAGTAAATAGCAGAATTGTGGATAGGGAACTCTACAAGCGACCTACCTAATTTTATTGTAGAAATTTTCGGGATCAATGATTGGACCATGCAAACTAAAAACACCTTTTCTTGGATAAAGAAAGAGATTATTCGATCTATTTCCGTATCGCTGATGATATATATCATAGCTCGGACATCCATTTCAAATGCATATCCCATTTTTGCACAGCAGGGTTATGAAAATCCACGAGAAGCGACCGGACGTATTGTATGTGCCAATTGCCATTTAGCTAATAAGCCCGTGGATATTGAGGTTCCGCAAGCGGTACTTCCTGATACTGTATTTGAAGCAGTTGTTCGAATTCCTTATGATATGCAAGTTAAACAAGTTCTTGCTAATGGTAAAAGGGGAGGTTTGAATGTGGGGGCTGTTCTTATTTTACCTGAGGGATTTGAATTAGCGCCTCCCGATCGTATTTCGCCCGAGATGAAAGAAAAGATAGGCAATCTGTCTTTTCAGAGCTATCGCCCCAATAAAAAAAATATTCTTGTGATAGGTCCTGTTTCTGGTCAGAAATATAGTGAAGTCACCTTTCCTATTCTTTCCCCGGACCCCGCTACTAATAAAGATGTTCACTTCTTAAAATATCCCATATATGTAGGCGGGAACAGAGGAAGGGGTCAGATTTATCCCGATGGGAGCAAGAGTAACAATACAGTTTATAATGCTACAGCGGCTGGTGTAGTAAGTAAAATCATACGAAAAGAAAAAGGGGGTTACGAAATAACCATATCGGATGCGTCAGATGAACGTCAAGTGGTTGATATTATTCCACCAGGGCCAGAACTTCTTGTTTCCGAAGGCGAATCTATCAAACTTGATCAGCCATTAACGAGTAATCCTAATGTGGGTGGATTTGGTCAAGGAGATGCGGAAATAGTACTTCAAGATCCATTCCGTGTCCAAGGCCTTTTGTTCTTCTTGGCATCTGTTATTTTGGCACAAATATTTTTGGTTCTTAAGAAGAAACAGTTTGAGAAGGTTCAATTGTCCGAAATGAATTTCTAGATTCGCGGATTTCCAATATCAAATTCGTAAAAAGAATCAAATTTTTGTTTTGACAATTCAATTATATTATGTATGATTAAAAATTATGAAAAGCTTTTTGCTTGTTTCTATTCCAGATGTCGATATCTGGAATTATTTGTACCGCATTACTAGTCATAGTATGTATATTGTGAAAAAGATTATTTTACTTTATCCCTTCTTTTTTTTAAGCCAAATTCGAGCGGTGTCACTAGGTCACTCTTGTGAGATTGAAATGTCATAGAATGGATCAATCGTTTTCTATTCTAATAGAATAAATCAAATCGAAAATTTCACTGGATACTAAACATAAAATAAGTAAGTGGAGAATAGAAAACAAAGGATTATTCGCCTTCTTCTTCTTAGTCTTTTCTTTGACACAAGAAAATTCCTTTCTTGTGTCAAAGAAAACCGGTTTTTGATCCCGTTAGTAAAAGATTACTATCTTTAGTTTCTATTTTTTCCAGGTTTATCAGAATCCCTACTTTATATTTATTACGTATACATATATAAAGTAGTGAACAAACAAAAAATAGAGGGAAATCTTTTGATAAAATAGAACTTATTCTAATGAACTTAGAAAAAAATTCAACTTTGATGAGATACTAAATAGAGTAGAGTAAGGATCTATTCGAAAAGGATTTGCTTTGGATAATATCTGATTGATAGAAAT